TGCTTAAAAAAACCCGAATGGATAAAAAAAAAAAACACACAGATATGACGTTTCACGATATATATAGTAGTGGGGGATTATGGGACAAAAAATAAATCCACTTGGTTTCAGACTTGGTGCAACCCAAGGTCATCATTCTCTTTGGTTTGCACAACCAAAAAATTATTCCGAGGATCTACAAGAAGATCAAAAAATACGAGATTGTATCAAAAATTATGTACAAAAAAATCTTAAAATATCCTCTAATGTCGAGGGAATTGCACGTATAGAGATTCAAAAAAGAATCGATTTGATTCAGGTCATAATCTATATGGGATTCCCCAAGTTATTAATAGAAGATAGGACTCGAAAAATCGAAGAATTACAGTTCAATGTACAAAAAGAACTCAATTGTGTAAACCGAAAGCTCAACATTGCTATTACAAGAATTGTAAACCCTTATGGGCACCCCAATATTCTTGCAGAATTTATAGCCGGACAATTAAAGAATAGAGTTTCATTTCGCAAAGCAATGAAAAAAGCTATTGAATTAACTGAACAGGCAGGTACAAAAGGAATTCAAGTACAAATTGCAGGGCGTATCGACGGAAAAGAAATTGCACGTGTCGAATGGATCAGAGAAGGTAGGGTTCCTCTCCAAACCATTCGAGCCAAAATAGATTATTGTTCCTACGCAGTTCGAACTATCTATGGGGTTTTAGGTATCAAAATTTGGATATTTGTAGACGAGGAATAATAAGCATTTACTTGACTTGTATTTAGTTCTATTTAGTGATAAAAAAAAAATGAACAATTCTATAAGGTTGAATAAAAATTCGATTAATCGTTTGATATAATTGCTATGCTTAGTGTGTGACTCGTTGGTTTTTTTAGGATTAGGATTCAAAAAAATGGAACAACCCATAATACGAACTAATAACTATAGAACTAATAACCAACTCATCGCTTCGCATTATCTGGATATAAAGAAAGAACCAGTCAAAATATGATATATAAGTCATATCATTGTAGCAACTGAAATCTTTTTTGCATAAACAAAAAATAAAAGTATACAGATAAATGGAAAGGCGAGAGAAAGATAGAAAAAGAATATCAACGATATATGATTCCAATATGTACGGTCTATGAGTCATCTCATAAAAGGGAATGTAATAAAGCATCAATACTGAATTGATCCATAATTAGACAAATACGTGGATAGAACCAAAAATCAAGAGCCCCGAGTCAATAAAGACTGAGAAGGTTGACTCAAAAACGAATTTAATTAGGGGCTCCATTGTAAAATTCAGACCTAACCATTACTCGAGAGGTGGTGGGAACGACAGAACCTGTGAATGCATAAGATTCTATTGAAAACGAATCCTAATGGTTCATTGGGTAGGATGGCGGAACGAACCAGAAACCAATTCATTTTTTTTTTTGAAAGGTCATGTCATAGACTAATCTTACAACTGAATGTTGAAAGAGTAAATATTCGCCCGCGAATTTTTTTTTAGAAATTTGAGTCAATTTGATAGGATAATAAAAAGCAAAACAAAATAAAGATTCTTTATAACGTTATACCTAATACCTAAACGACATTATCTAAAAATAGAATACGTGTTTAATTATATATCAAAAGATAAAAAAAAATTATATTAAATGATATTTCAAAGAATCCCCCGATTCAATATATTATTCACCACGTATATTATTTTTTAATCGTTTAATTCGCGAGGAGCTGGATGAGAAGAAACTCTCATGTCCGGTTCTGTAGTAGAGATGGGTGGAATTGATAAACAACCATCAACTATAACCCCAAAAGAACCAGATTCCGTAAACAACATAGAGGAAGAATGAAAGGAATATCTTATCGAGGTAATCGTATTTGCTTTGGTAGATATGCTCTTCAAGCGCTTGAACCCGCTTGGATCACATCTAGACAAATAGAAGCGGGTCGGCGAGCAATGACACGAAATGCACGCCGCGGTGGAAAAATATGGGTACGTATATTTCCAGACAAACCCGTTACAGTAAGACCTACAGAAACACGTATGGGTTCGGGGAAAGGATCTCCCGAATATTGGGTAGCTGTTGTTAAACCCGGCAGAATACTTTATGAAATGAGCGGAGTAGCAGAAAATATAGCCAGAAGGGCTATTTCAATAGCGGCATCCAAAATGCCTATACGAACCCAATTCATTCTTTCGGTATAGGATAGGAAGAACCAAAGGAAATCGTTTTTTGTATAAAAAAACAATTGCAGGTTTCTTGTTTTGTTTTGAACAAACAATATTTCTTTTTTTTATTTCACCCTTTACATTGAAAAAGACAAAAAAAAACGATATGATTCAACCTCAAACCCATTTGAATGTAGCGGATAACAGCGGGGCCCGAAAATTGATGTGTATTCGAATCATAGGAGCTAGTAATCGACGATATGCTCATATTGGTGACGTTATTGTTGCTGTAATCAAAGAAGCAGTACCAAATACACCTCTAGAAAGATCGGAAGTGGTCCGAGCTGTAATTGTACGTACTTGTAAAGAACTCAAACGCGACAACGGTATGATAATACGATATGATGACAATGCTGCAGTTGTTATTGATCAAGAAGGAAATCCAAAAGGAACCCGGATTTTTGGCGCGATCCCCCGGGAATTAAGACAGTTAAATTTCACTAAAATCGTTTCATTAGCACCTGAAGTATTATAAGGGAAGACCGTGATGTAGTTTATAGTATTTGAATGAAATAGATTAATTTAATTAGTAGATTGTTTATATATCACGTATATACCTTTAATAATTCATAAATATTTATGAATTCAAAAAAAAAAGAAAAAGAGCATGTTGATTATATCAAAATTCGGGGGCAACAATAATCTTAGTTTATCATGAGTAAAGACACTATTGCTGACATAATAACCTCTATACGAAATGCTGACATGAATGAAAAAAGAACAGTTCGAATACCATCTACTTACATCACTGAAAATATTGTTAAAATCCTTTTACGAGAAGGTTTTATTGAAAACGTGAGAAAACATCAAGAAAGCAATAAATATTTTTTAGTTTTAACCCTACGACATAGGAGAAATAGGAAAGGAGCGTATAGAACTGTTTTAAATTTAAAACGGATCAGCCGGCCTGGCCTACGAATCTATTCTAACTATCAACGAATTCCGAGAATTTTAGGCGGAATGGGGATTGTAATTCTTTCTACTTCTCGAGGTATAATGACAGACCGAGAGGCTCGAATAGAAGGAATCGGCGGAGAAATTTTGTGTTATATATGGTAATCTTTCTGATAGCCGAATTATATGCGGAACTTGCCTATTTGTTTTGTGAAAAAAAAAGGTAAAAAGGTAGGTTTCTAATACTATGCCTCTTAGATTCGTTGATACTTCAAGGCCGTTTTCCCTGGAATGAAAGAAAAAAAAAGATTCGCGAGGTTTTAATTACTGAACTACGTCCCAATGGTATGTATGTTTCGAGTTCGTTTAGATAATGAAAATCTGATTCTGGGTTTTGCTTCGGGAAGGGTTCAACGTAATTTTATACGTATACTACCAGTAAATAGAATCAAAATTGTGGTAAGTTCTTATGATTCAACTAAAGGACATATAATTTGTATACTCTTTTGTATACTCTAAAGTAAAGACTCACATAATTAGGTGGTTTTTTCAATTTCAACATTCTTTCGTGGGGATACAATTCGAAGTTAAAGATTTTAAGAAACTTATTTTCTTCCAATTAAGTAGATTCAGAATTAAGAAAAGGAGTGACAAATATGAAAATAAGGGCCTCTGTTCGTAAAATTTGTGAAAAATGTCGATTGATCCGTAGGCGGGGACGAATTATAGTAATTTGTTCCAACCCGAGACATAAACAAAGACAAGGATAATCTTTCTAAAACAAAAAGGACTCCCGAAATCTAAAGGACCTGATGTACAGATGTACAAAAAAATCAGTAAAAAACCAGGATCTGTTTTGACATGAAATGGATATATCCATATATCTCTGACTTATATTTATGAGATGATAAAATATGGCAAAACCTATACCAAAAATTGGTTCACGTAGAAATAGACGTATTGGTTCACGTAAGAATGTGCGTAGAATACCAAAGGGAGTTATTCATGTTCAAGCAAGTTTCAACAATACCATTGTGACTGTTACAGATGTACGAGGTCGAGTAATTTCTTGGTCCTCCGCCGGTACTTGTGGATTCAAGGGTACAAGAAGAGGGACACCATTTGCCGCCCAAACCGCAGCGGGAAATGCTATTCGGACAGTGGTGGATCAAGGTATGCAACGAGCAGAAGTCATGATAAAGGGCCCGGGTCTCGGGAGAGATGCGGCATTAAGAGCTATTCGTAGAAGTGGCATACTATTAAGTTTCATACGGGATGTAACCCCTATGCCACATAATGGCTGTAGGCCCCCCAAAAAAAGACGTGTGTAAACATTGAAGAGATTTCAAGAGAAATAAATAATTCAATGATTTGATCAAATAATATTACTATGGTTCGAGAGAAAGTAACAGTATCTACTCGGACACTACAGTGGAAGTGTGTTGAATCAAGAGCAGACAGTAAGCGTCTTTATTATGGACGCTTTATTCTGGCCCCACTTATGAAAGGCCAAGCCGATACAATCGGCATCGCGATGCGAAGAGCCTTACTCGGAGAAATAGAAGGAACATGTATTACACGTGCAAAATCTGAGAAAATACCACATGAATATTCTACCATCGTAGGTATTCAAGAATCTGTACATGAAATTTTAATGAATTTGAAAGAAATTGTATTGAGAAGTAATCTGTATGGAACTCGTAACGCGTCTATTTGTGTCAAGGGTCCTGGATATGTAACTGCTCAAGACATTATTTTACCACCCTCTGTGGAAATCGTTGATAATACACAGCATATAGCTAATCTAACAGAACCCATTAATTTGTGTATTGAATTACAAATCGAGAGGAATCGTGGATATCGTATAAAAACGCCAAATAACTTTCA